ATAAGACAGTACCCGGGGTTGCACAAGCGGCTGAATATTTATTCCATAAGGGCTTATTCGATCCAATCGTACCACGTAATCCTTTAAAAGGCGTTCTGCGTGAGTTATTTCAGCTCCATGCTTTCTTTCCTTTGAATCGAAAAATGAAATCAAAAATGAAATCAAGGAGAGCCCTATATCCTTAATTTGATTCTTAATTTCATATTTAATAAATTATTTCATTTAATTTCATTTAAAAAATTAAAAATTGGATTATTTGTTCTGTGGTAACCAAGTAGTTATTTAGTTTGTAGGAAGCAAAGTCAAAATTCCAAGAATGGATTTTTCTTTGGTAACATAGGATTAAATTGGAAAAAGAATCATGAGCCCTGATTCCTAATCAGGAAATCTCTATCAAACAAAATAAAAAGAGCGAATTCTATCTCTTTCTTCCGTGAAATTGGGCAAGGGGGTCCTACATCTTTCTATATCCCTCAAGAATGCCCAGTTTGACTAAGAATCCCTTTTGTCGGATCGTATTATAACGAATTTTTCGCGAAGGGAAAAACTAAAAAAAAAATGAAAAATAATAAAAAAAAGAACATAATAAAAAAACGTGAATTATCATACATATATTGCATGTAGAAAGATGAATAAGCCTATTTATTTACTTCTTTTTTTTTATTTACATATTTACACTTTTGATTTACATTAATTATATTATATATACGTACTTAGTATATTCTAGTCTATTATATACTTTATAGACTTATAATATTTTCTTTTTCTTTCTTTAATATATATTAAAGAAAATATTAGTATATAGACTCTTATATTATAGATTCCTTATTATATCTTAGTATATATACATAATATACTCTTACATTATATAATATACCCTTTATTAGTGTATATACTCACTTAGGTATACTTAGTATAATAGTATAATTATATATGAATTATAAGATATCTTTATAACAGGTTAAAAGATTAATATAACAATAAATAACAGGTACAAATATTAAATCGAGGTACCCATTCTATGACAACTCTCAACAACCTACCCTCTATTTTTGTGCCTTTAGTGGGCTTAGTTTTTCCGGCAATTGCAATGGTTTCTTTATCTCTTCATGTTCAAAAAAACAAAATTTTTTAAATAAGATGGGCAAAATCTTATCTATTTTTTTTTTCAAGACTTACGTGGATCATAGCACGGATATCTATTTAGTAGAATATGGTATAACGTGTGGCTTCTTCCGAGCATAAGCTCGTATGCATGTGTAAACATGATATATGAGTAACTGAATTAGAGCTATTTTCAAATGGATTGGTATCGGGATGAATTTCTTAAATGTAAAGTCAATATATGTATGTGGATATCTCTAAGAAATCATATGAAAGGGATGTTCTTATTTTAGTTTAGATCTAGGCAATTCGATGAATTACTCTACTCCTAAAGGTTCACATCATAACAGTGCTGGTTGATGAGGGTTACTTCGGAAACAAAAAAAATGAAAGTCAATTTTTTTTGGTTATTCCCAAATTCCAATAAAATGCAACTAGATCTAGTATAGTATGAGTTGGCGATCAGACCGTATATGGATAGAACTTATAGCGGGGTCTCGAAAAACGAGTAATTTCTGCTGGGCCTTTATCCTTTTTTTAGGTTCATTAGGATTTTTATTGGTTGGAACTTCCAGTTATTTTGGTAGGACTGTTATATCTTTAGTTCCCTCTCAGCAAATCATTTTTTTTCCACAAGGGATCGTGATGTCTTTCTACGGAATCGCAGGTCTTTTTATTAGTTCCTATTTGTGGTGCACAATTTCGTGGAATGTAGGTAGTGGTTATGATCGATTCGACATAAAAGAAGGAATAGTGTGTATTTTTCGTTGGGGATTTCCTGGAAAAAATCGTCGCATCTTCCTCCGATTCCTTATGAAAGACATTCAGTCCATCAGAATAGAAGTTAAAGAGGGTATTTATGCTCGTCGTGCCCTTTATATGGAAATCAGAGGCCAGGGGTCCATTCCCTTGACTCGTACTGATGAGAATTTGACTCTACGAGAAATTGAGCAAAAAGCTGCCGAATTGGCCTATTTCTTGCGTGTACCGATTGAAGTATTTTGAAACAAGAACTGAAGAATGACTGCTTTCTTATTCTTAAACTGAAGAATGCCCGCTTTTTTAGCTAGAGGGAAAAAACGAAAACTCAAGAATTCTCTTTTTTCGATAGCATAACTTAACTGAAGTTTCTTCAGAACGCTCATTCGAGCTAAACGCAAACGAACACGGAACAATCATAAAACGAAATTGTTTTTTTTTTTTTTTTTCGAATTTGAAGTGGACTCTTTCTTATTGTATTTCGGTATTGTTTTTCTGTATTCTTTCTAAATTCATAACCACTTTACTGAATCACAAATAAAAAATAGGGAATAGATTCATGGGCTCTATAACTTTTAATGTAATAGAACCGATGTTTGATAGAAATAGAAACTAGAAAGAAATAGAAAATAGAAATAGTAGTATATAGTAGTATCGAGTCGACAAATGAGGTGAGTTCATTTAAAAATTCCCAGACGAAAAAATGGCAAAAAAGAAAGCATCCACTTCCCTTATATACCTTTCATTTATAGTATTTTTGCCTTGGTGGATCTCTCTCTCATTTAATAAAAGTCTGGAATCTTGGGTTACTAATTGGTGGCATACTAGACACTCCGAAATTTTTTTGAATGATATTCAAGAAAAAAGTATTCTAAAAAAATTCATAGAATTAGAAGAACTCTCGCTCTTGGACGAAATGATAAAGGAATACCCGGAAACACATTTAACAAAGCCTCACCGCGGAATCTACAAAGAAACGATCCAATTGATCAAGATGCACAATGAGAATCGTATGAATACGGTTTTTCATTTCTCGACAAATATAATATCTTTCGTTATTCTAAGTGGTTATTCTATTCTAGGTAATGAAGAACTTGTTATTCTTAACTCTTGGGTTCAAGAATTCCTATATAACTTAAGCGACACAATAAAAGCTTTTTCTATTCTTTTATTAACTGATTTATGTATAGGATTCCATTCGCCACGCGGTTGGGAACTAATGATTGGCTCTGTCTACAAAGATTTTGGATTTGCTCATAATGATCAAATTATATCAGGTCTTGTTTCTACGTTTCCAGTCATTTTAGATACAATTTTAAAATATTGGATCTTTCGCTATTTAAATCGTGTATCTCCGTCACTTGTAGTCATTTATCATTCAATGAATGACTGAAAAATGATAGACCGATTCAATTATAATGTTTGTTACTTTGTACATAAGCAACTTATTCAAAACTGTACTTATTCTTTCTACCCATATGGGGGCTTCCTTCAATGTTCCAGTAAAATTATTTCAGTAAATAGCAGAATCATAGATAGGGAACTATACTAGCGACTTATCTAATTTTATTGTAGAAATTTTCGGGATCAATGATTGGACCATGCAAACTAGAAATAACTTTTCTTGGATAAAGGAAGAGATTACTCGATCTATTTCCGTCTCGCTCATGATATATATAATAACCCGGGCACCCATTTCAAATGCATATCCCATTTTTGCGCAGCAGGGTTATGAAAATCCACGAGAAGCGACCGGCCGTATTGTATGTGCCAATTGCCATTTAGCCAATAAGCCCGTGGATATCGAGGTTCCACAAGCGGTACTTCCTGATACTGTATTTGAAGCAGTTGTTCGAATTCCTTATGATCTGCAACTGAAACAAGTTCTTGCTAATGGTAAAAAGGGAGCGTTGAACGTAGGGGCTGTTCTTATTTTACCTGAGGGGTTTGAATTAGCCCCTCCCGATCGTATTTCGCCCGAGATTAAAGAAAAGATAGGCAATCTATCTTTTCAGAGCTATCGTCCCACTAAAAAAAATATTCTTGTGATAGGTCCTGTTCCTGGTCAGAAATATAGTGAAATCACCTTTCCTATTCTTTCTCCGGACCCCGCTACTAAGAAAGATGTGCACTTCTTAAAATATCCCATATACGTAGGCGGCAACAGGGGACGGGGTCAGATTTATCCCGACGGAAGCAAGAGTAACAATAATGTTTATAATGCTACAGCGTCGGGTATAGTAAGCAAAATCATACGAAAAGAAAAAGGGGGATACGAAATTACCATAGTGGATGCATCGGATGGACGTCAAGCGGTTGATATTATCCCCCCAGGACCAGAACTTCTTGTTTCAGAGGGAGAATCTATCAAACTTGATCAACCAGTAACGAGCAATCCTAATGTGGGTGGATTTGGTCAGGGGGATGCGGAAATAGTACTTCAAGATCCATTACGTGTCCAAGGACTTTTGCTCTTCTTGGCATCTGTTATTTTGGCACAAATATTTTTGGTTCTTAAAAAGAAACAGTTTGAGAAGGTTCAATTGTCCGAAATGAATTTCTAGATACGCAGATTTATCAACACCAAGCTCTAAAAAGAAGCCAATTTTTGTTGGCTATTATTATTATGTTATGTAATTATGGATGATCAAAAAAATTCTGAAAAGCCTCTTTTTTTTCTACCCGCGTTCGGGAATTGAATTACTTGTACCGCACTCCTAGTATGTATACTGTGAAGAAGACTATTTGAGTTTACTCCCCTCTTCTTTATTTCTTTGTTTTTTCAATCCAAATGGAAGCGGTATGATTATGTCAATATTGTCAGATTTCAATGTCATAGAATGAATCAATATTTTTCTATTCGTTTGGATACTAACAATTAAGAGATAAATAAGCGTAGAATAGAAACCAAAGTATAAAAGAAATGAGAGGACCAAAAGATTCCAGGAGGGATTATTCGTCTTCCTAGTCTTTGACACAAGCAAAGGGATGGGGACAATTCCTTTTCTTGTGTCGAAATATTACTATTATAATAATTTTTTTTGATCTCATTCGTCATCCTATTCGTAGTTTAAATTTTTTTCTAGGTTTATCATAACCTTTTTTAGATTTATTACATAGATAAGTAGTGATAGTGG